TCTTGGATTGACATATAATGCGACTTGTCAGATATAGTGGGTCATATGGGATTTCCCCGTTCTCTCCCCCGATGGAGATATCCTCTGTTTCGCCCAAGAAAGATTGATTGAATTATCAAAAATTTGGAGCGTGAAGTGCAATGAAGTGCAATTAGATCCATTTGTGGGGGGTAGTCAGATTAATATTATCAATTAGAACAATTTATGGTTGGCTTAGTTGGTCGAATAAAATGAAGTATTCAGGCTCCGTTTAGACAAAACCTAATTGTGAATATATTTATGATTACTACTTCTATTTATATGATAAACTTATATCATAAATGATTCTATATAATTCTAAATTTATAGAAATTTAGAATTATATAGAAAGAGGAGTGATCTCAATAATCAATTGAGTAATATGATGAATACGTCGAATATTTGGCGGAAACGATAAAAGAAATGAATTGAAAAAGAAAGTTGTAACACAAAGACAAAGACGTGGTATTGGGGTCATTTGTCCTATATGTGCAAATCCAAATCGGGCAGATCTTTACTCGGAGTAGAGCATAAACCTAAAAAAATGGAAAAACCCATTCAGGAACAAGAAAATGACATCGTGATTTGGATTGGATCGCGATGAAAGAATACATCAATGATAAGTTCGTTCAATAAGTTTAGTGAATTCTTTTTTTATTATAGATAAAGAGGCCAAAACTTATATCCTTCTTTAACTTTTAAAATGGAAGAAAAACCCCTTTCGTTAGAAGTTAGAAAGAGCCTGCTATGAAAAAAAGGGGGGGCTGGAATCTACAATCTACACATTGATTCTTTTTTTTTAGCAATTTTTGTTGAACCGTATGCATCAAAAGGTGCATGTACGGCTTCTACGGGATACAAATTTTATCCTAATCAACCGACTTTATCGAGAAAGATTACTTTTTTTAGGCCAAGTGGTTGATACCGTTATCTCGAATCACCTTATTGCTCTTATGGTATATCTCACTCTAGAAAGCGATACCAAAGATCTGTATTTATTTATAAACTCTCCTGGCGGATGGGTAATGCCCGGAATAGCGATTTATGATACTATGCAATTTGTACGACCCGATGTACAGACAATATGCATGGGATTCGCCGCTTCCATGGGATCTTTTCTCCTGGTCGGAGGAAAAATTACCAAACGTATAGCATTCCCTCACGCTTGGCGCCAATGAATTTTTTATTTGAGAGACAAAAGAAGACTATGCCTTCGCCATATGAAAATGAAATATGAATTATTAAGTAATAATAGCATGGCACTTTGAATTCGATATGAAATTTTTTTTTTATTTTTTTTTTTTTCAAAATATTAGATTATGTATCGAAAGAGTAGTATGAGATAAAGGGTATTTCGGATTTTATCTTATCTATCAGGGTCAGCGTCACAAACTTTTTTTAACGACGGAAGGCTCTTAACAATATTTATGTTATGAAAGAATATAAACTAAAGAAAAAACAATCATGTTTTTTCTTTAGTTTATATTTGAAAAAAAAAAAGAAACTTTGGGATTGCTGAATCACAGACGAAATAAATATAGAAAGCAACGGGGCCATCATAGTATTTTTAAACTCCTCCAAAAAGAAGGGTGGTAATTGGATCATTTACCAATCTGGGTCTGACAGACCCTATATTTTTATTTTCTCTTTCTTCCACAGAAAGTGAATTCCATTGTAGAGCCGTATGCAATGCGCAAAAGATGCCCGTACGGTTGTTCAATTCTATCTTTTATTATTATTCTTTATATCTTCTCCTCGCCTCATTGTGCGACATAGACATAGAGGACCCATTTATGATTTTATATCAGCAGGGTAATGATCCATCAACCTGCTGCGGCTTTTTATGGAGCACAAACGGGGGAATTTGTCCTGGAAGCGGAAGAATTACTGAAACTACGCGAAATCATGACAAGTATTTATGCACAAAGAACGGGCAAACCCTTATGGGTTGTATCTGAAGACATGGAAAGGGATACTTTTATGTCAGCAACAGAAGCCCAAGCTCATGGACTTGTTGATCTTGTAGCGGTTAAATAAAAAAAAAAAATAACAGGGATTTCACACAAATCCGCGATTTCAAATTTTCTTACTCCTTAAGAGATTTCATATTAACCTATTAAATAGAAGTAATTCATAATCGTCCGGTTAGGATCGATCTAAACCAGCTTATTATGTATACGATTCAGCATGCCAACTATTAAACAACTTATTAGAAACACAAGACAGCCAATTAGAAATGTCACGAAATCCCCCGCTCTTGGGGGATGTCCTCAGCGCCGAGGAACATGTACTAGGGTGTATGTGCGATTCGTTCAGATCACGGACTGGGACAAAAGAAACGAAAGAATTTTTCCAGTATCAATGATCAATACCAGTAAATAGGATAGAATGGAAAAACTTCATTCATTGTCTAAAAAATATCTATCATATCCTTTTATTGTGTATGAAATTTTTGGTTTCCATTGGTGCAAATCCAATCGCCTCTATTTTCAATTTAAGATGAGAAAAAATTCCCCATTGGTAACAAATGGTTATCCAGTAAGCGGGGGAAATCCTATTTCATTTAAAAAGCAGAAAGATTGTTCCTCTACTCTTGCAAGAACGGACTAACAGGGTCAGCTACTCAGCGAATCTTCATAATTAGATATCGTTACTGTATAGGTAGATCTCGTTGTGAAAGACCTATTACTGCATAATTCATGGGTAGAGCCAAAAAGTGTGAACTGTACAAGTTCTCAATAGCATTGATTAAATCAAGGAAGGGGCTCCGGTGTATAGAGAGGACCTCACCGTTTAGGAAGTAACCATAGAAACGAAAGAACCCATTATTTATTTATCCATTTTTTCCATACAATTTCGTATTTCGAGGCGAAATGTCTGGAAAAAAAAAAGAGCGTGGTCAGGAAGGTTATAGTAGCAAAAGCCATTGGAATTTGGATTTTATACACTGGAATAATCCGTTTTGTTATTAATAGACTAGAAAGGGGGAAAAGAATAACTAAAAGAAGGGAAATTCATTAGTTATTTATCAAAGTTTCATTTATTCAATGACCAGAATTAGACGAGGATATATAGCTCGGAGACGTCGAAGAAAAATTCGTTTATTTGCATCAAGCTTTCGAGGGGCTCATTCAAGACTTACTCGAACTATTACTCAACAGAAAATAAGAGCTTTGGTTTCGGCTCATCGGGATAGAGATAAGAAAAAGAGAGATTTTCGTCGTTTGTGGATCACTCGGATAAATGCAGTAATTCGCGATAATAAGGTATCCTATAGTTATAGTAGATTAATACACAATCTGTACAAGAGGCAGTTGCTTCTTAATCGTAAAATACTTGCACAAATAGCTATATTAAATAAGACTTGTCTTTATATGATTTCCAATGAGATCAGAAAATAAGGAGATTGGAAGGAATCCATTGGAAGGTTTTCAAATGGGGTTACCTGGAGAATGAACTCTGGGAAGGTAGAGTAGAAATCATTATGATAATAAAGTCGTCAAAATGAGTGAACACATTCAAAAAAAAGATTTATTGCCAATTCTTGTTTTTTATGACTGACGACACGACAATCAAATCTTGATTCTCGTATTTTTCGAACAAAACATCAATCCGCGTTTGAGTTCGGATTGGAATTTGGATTCAATTGAAGAGTAAGCCTATTTTTTTCTGGTTCTAAGACCAGTAGTTCTAGTAGTCGACTCGCTTCTTTCAAATTGTTTCTCATTATTAAGAAAAGGTAACGAAGATAAAATACGAGCTTGTTTTATAGCAATAGTAATTAATCGTTGTTGTTTTAAAGTCAATCTATTCACCCGTCTAGATAATATTTTTCCTTGTTCACTAATAAATCGACTAATTAAACTCATGTTTCTATAATCAATTCGATCCCCCGGTTGGATCGGGGGCAAACGCCTACGAAAAGATCGTTTGGATTTAAGAAAGAGTCGCTTGGATTTATCCATGATTTTGTTTATTCCTTATACCTAAAATCCTATTTCAATCGGATCAAAAATTATATATTTCTATTTCAAATAGAAATATATAATAAAGAAAATTGAAATACATAAATATATAAAATATATAATTATAATAAATAATGAATTCTAAATTATAATAGATAAGAATTTTTCAATATTATTTATTATATAATATAATATATAATGTAATATTATTGATATAATCTAATGTTATTAGACATTTTTCATGTTCTTTTGAAGAGTAACACACAGCTACTCGATTCGATCTATTTCTTTATCTCCCCGTGAACCGTATGTTTGTAACAACAGGGACAGAATTTTCTCAATTCCAATCGACTAGGCGTATTGTATCGATTCTTTTGAGTACTATATCTGGAAATGCCCGTTGATCCCTTATTACTACTCTTTCGAACACAACTGGTACATTCTAAAATAACCGTTATTCGAACATCTTTACCCTTGGCCATAAGCCTCCTTTGAGTTTTTGATTCAACCAACTCTTCTCTTTTCCGATCCGAAGCGAAGAATAAGAAAGAAATACAAAAATAGAAGTTACTAACCCGAAATCAAATTCTAAAAGATTTCGTTGCAATCAATATAGAAATATCAATAGAGTAATAGTCAATAAAATAATAAGTAATACAATAATTTCTAATTCTATTTAGAATCGCCATACAGTATTTCATTTTAGTACCGTTTATTATACTGTTGCCCTAGCCGCATTTTCATTTCCGTTTCGCTCTAGTCTATTATGAATGAAATAGGAACCTGAACCCGAGTTTCACTGAGCGGAGGTTGAATTCCCCTTTTTTCTTTATCTTTACTGCCTTATCTTATTCGATCTAATTCGAAAAAAAAAAGGGGGGGGGCGGATTAGTCACAAATATTTGATTGTATCTCTAATCTTTTTCACCCCTTCCCATGTCAATAACTAAAATGAAAAAAAAGGGAATGTCAGCGCATCTGGGAAAAAACGATTGATCTCTATCAATAGACCTGCCAAAGAACCGAACCATAGAGCACTTAGTACCGGTGCCACGGAGAGATATGTTTTTAGATCTCGCATTTAAACTCCTCCTTCTTTACTTTATTCTGTATTGTAATACATTATATTATGGTAATACATATAGTATCATAGATATAGTTAGGGCCGCTTTTATTTGTACGCGGAATCCCTAATTCAAATTGAAATCTACAATGATTCAGTAGATAAGATTTTTCTTTTCTTAAAACAGAAAAATAGGCCCCGTTCCGCCTGAGAATTCCCGAAAAATATTCATTTTTTTTTTTATGGCGGGTTTCATCATAATCATATAAGTCCTTTCTTTTTTTTTTTTCTGGTATATGATATGAGACCAAAAAGAAAAGAAGAAATGGCAAGATAAATTGTGTATATTAATGGAAGAAATCAGGATGTGGAAAACAAGACAGGGATTCTCTACAATGACACTGTAGACCAATTGAAAGGGATGTAGCGCAGCTTGGTAGCGCGTTTGTTTTGGGTACAAAATGTCACGGGTTCAAATCCTGTCATCCCTACCTATTCCTTCTCCTCTGAGCAGTAAGGAGGGGTCAATGTCAATTGAGATCGATTCAAATTGGATATACATAATCTTTAAATTTATTATATATGAGTTTTCTTATATATGCATGCAAGATGTATTAGGGTTATAAAAAGAATCTTCTTCTTTCGAATCTTATCTATTGGGATAAGAAAGCGCTCTTAGTTCAGCTCGGTAGAACGTGGGTCTCCAAAACCCGATGTCGTAGGTTCAAATCCTACAGAGCGTGATTCCGCTCTTGTTAGGCCGATAATTCCACTGCAATAATTGAACAGCAAGACGAATTTGACCTCCTGCGGATTAAAGAAAGGAGGAGGTCGGTCAAAAAAAAAGGAGATGTTAATTAATCAAAGGTCTAACTGATCACCACGTCTGTATTGTAAATATGCAGTTACGAATAATCCAGCCAAAGTAATAGGAATTAGACCTAAGACGATTCCAAATAGAAAAACTTCAATCATTTCAATTTGTTTGAAAGGGAAGAAAAAGAGAGGTAATATATATCCTTAATTAAATATTAATCCGTATTGCCCATGAATCTCCATGAACCTCAATGACCAATAATTGGCAATTGTCGCGGTAAGGAACTATAGAATATATGGAATACCACATAAATATTTCTTTTTATGAATTGCTCATTCAATTAATTTCAAATAAGTCGTATCTTGCTCAGACCAATAAATAGAACTGAGGTTATAGTTAAAGCCGCTAGTAGAAAACCGAAATAACTAGTTATAGTAGGCATGAAGGAGCTAAATGAAATATGTTCTTTTTATACATATGTTTATAAAGCACTTCCCTAAGTTTCAATTCTTTTGAAAGATAAGAAGATAAGCAAAAATACCAATTGACAGAATAAGTTCAATTGAAAGTTTTTTTCATCAATCATTATTATTATAGACGGTACTAATAAAAATAGATTGACAGGGGGTAGAAAAAGAAATCAATTCATCATTCGTGACATTTACCGATCCCATAATTCCAAATCAACAGATTCATTGGGCAACTCTTGAGTAAATTATTAAAATAATAATAAGAACTATGTTGTGTAACTTCAAATTTCATTAAAAAAATGAAACTTTATTTGACTCAATATGGAAGAAAATTAGAAAATCATTTCTACTTTGATCCTTTCTTTGTTTTTATTGTATCGTGTATATTGAATCCATTTTCTATTTTAGAATAAAGAGTGGCCTTTTAATATCTTTTACTTTATTTATATTTACTTTTAATAATTTATAATAATTTCATTTTCTAATTTTAACTCATTAGATTCAGTAGTAGGTTCATTCACATAATATCTCGAATGAGAAAAAAAACGGGTATGGGTATCGCACAATCAGATCACTCGAAAAAATCAAATCTTTTTTTGGTCCAACTAGATTCTAAAACTGGTAATTCCTAGTTCTTTTCTAGGTTCTACATTTTCTCTTTCCATATTATATATAAAGCCCCATCGTTGTAGTTAGGTCAAGAAAAAGCCAAGCCCTTTTTTTTTTTTCTAATAAAATAATGCGTGTATCACAAATATTTATTATTACAATTACTTTATTCATTGTTTTCTTTCTGTTGTCGAATACTATCTACTACTGTTACTTGGTATTGGACGACTACCAAATTCCTTAAAATAAAAAAAAAAGGGGGGGGGGGGAGAATTACACCAAAAAACCTCTTCTAAAACTTCGAAAGGGGGATTTCTAGATTTCGCATCTAATTGAATTGTGGAAAAATAGAATAATTTCCTTCATGAATTATTAGAAACCAACCCGCCAGATTCACATTTTACCTGATCCTCAGTTTCTAGTCTGAAGCCAATAATGGAGAGAAACCCTATACTACAGGAATTTTAGGAATTTTCTATTGAAATGGTTCTACATCGACAAGCAACAAGAAAAGAAGAAAGAAATTATCGAGAACTCGATTTCGATACTGATTGAAAT